ATTTCAATCAAGTAGTATTGTGATTCAAATGGTTCTCACCTGTTTACGCGAAGTTTGCTTATACATGTAATAAGCGTTGCCTATGTTTGTATTCGTCAGGTCTTGGTCTTTTCTTCAATTCAATTAGGTATTAATGTAAATGAACCATAACTATGTAGCCCTATTCCTAATAGATTGACCCCAAAATAGCATATCCAAATAATAAGAAAGCCTATAGAAGACACAATTGCAGAATTTGCACCTTGCAAATTTGTATTTGTTCTAATATGTAAATAAATCGCGAATATGGTCCAAGTAATAAATGCCCACGTTTCCTTTGGGTCCCAATTCCAATATGATCCCCATGCCTCATTAGCCCATACTGCTCCTGAAAGGATACCTATGGTTAAAAAGGTAAATCCTAGACTAATAAGACGATAACTCCACTGATCCAGTTGTTGAATAATTTGGGACCTATAATAATTCCTAACATAAAAAGGAGAAGTCCTTTGTAAAATATTGCTTTTTTTTTTCATGTATTGAATCTCACCTAAGAGAAATAACTTTTTTAATAAACGTTTTCTTTGAACAAAAATACTAAAAATACTTAATATCGTTTTGATTTTGAAATGTAATAACTAGAAGTGCTACCGATAATAATGATCCGCATAAAAGAGCTGCATAACCCAATACCATCATACTTACATGCATCATTAACCACTGAGATTGTAGAGCGGGTACTAATATTGTTAGTGTAGATTGATGTATTTCACTTAAAAGGCCTGAAGTAGCAAAGCCTTGGGTAAAAATAGCACTTGGCGCGGTTATTGCACTTAAATTCTTTTTTTTCTTTTTCCAATACGGAATCATATGAATAATGTAGAAACTCCACGAAAGAAAGATTAAAGATTCATATAAATCACTTAATGGGAAATGCCCCGAATAAATCCAAGGAGTAACTAATAATCCTGTTATACAGAAAAAAGTCACTATCATTCCTTTTTCTAACGAATCATATAGTTCTACTTTTTTCTTGACTAATAAAGTTATCAAATAAATTGTAATTACAATTGAAACGATCGAAAAGGAAATATGAGTTAAAATATGCTCTAAAGTTGAAAATATCATAAAAAATAAAAAAAAAAAGGAAGTCCCTCAATTACAAATTACGAAATGGAAATAAGGAATGCAATTCATTTCATTATTCATTATAGTATCGAATTATTCGATTCTTTTTAGCATTTTTTTAATTCCATGCCGCCACTCGGACTCGAACCGAGATGCTCTAGCACTGCTTCCTAAGAGCAGCGTGTCTACCAATTTCACCATAGCGGCTTCTTTTGAAATAAAAATAACATATTTATATTCAATCGTCGAGATTGAAGGAGTCAATGCAATATTTACTATTTTTAGGAAAGATTCAATTTGATGAAAAAAAAAAAAGAAAAAGTTTTCAAATTCCAATTGAAATCTTCAATTACTTATTATCGTTTATTTTTTATTTTAAGGTGTCCGTTTTATTTAATTAACTTGCTCATAGGCTTTCGTGTCGTTTATATTTTCTTGAGAGGGAAGGGTTTAATTAGGTAATTCTGCCTTCAATCCAGGGATAGAACTCAAAATGTTCTTTCTCATCTTCATTTGGTAATGATTCATTTTTCATTTATCAGATTTCAAACAAAATCAAAATCTAAAATAACCAAATGTATTTCTCTTATTAATGAACAAAAAAAGGATTCTTTTGGCTGAAAATTTCAGAACGACATCGAAGGGTTTTCGGTAAATGCATAATTTTATATCAAAATTTTATTAAAAATTAGGATTTTTTTGTGTAAATAAAAAAAATTGTGTTAGGTTTCAGCAAACTCATTAATATTAATTAAGGATTGAAACAAACATGTCATATAACAAATAAAAAAAGAGTTTCGATAGAGATCGAAAACTTACTTCAAAAAATTTTTTTCTAAAGAAAGAGAAGATATAGAATAGAGTTCTATATAAAGTTCTAAAGATATATCTTGATCGATCTTCTAATCCTAGATTAGCACCGATTTTGGATTACTTAAGGTAAATTCTTCGTACATAATATACAACTAAATAAAGGGATTTCTCGATTGATTTGAAAAGAAGGGATATGATTTGAAAACGGTGGGATATTGAATATATAATGATTCAGAGAGATAATGATTCAGAAAGTTAAATCAGACAGTCAAAATTTGAAATTAAATCAATTAGTTTCAAACAATCCCTTTTCTTTTTCTTAAAGATCTTTTATATTTGCTCTTCGAAAGGTCTAAAAAACTTTTCTTTTTGTGACAATTGCTTTGATGGGGAAAATAGGAATCCCCATCTCAGAAATTTGAAAATATACTAAAAAAGAAAGGTGATGAAATCTTCTTTTTTTGAGTAAGTCCAATTCAGATTATTCCAATGATTACTTATTTTTCGTACAAAAATTGGAATTCCCGGTCGAAAGAGATTTCGCTAAAGAAAAAGCTTTTAATGCTGCCCAATATCCCTT